GTGGATAAGGCCTATGTTATAAAGTATATAACTTCGATCATAGGGATCAATTTCCAGTCGCATAGCCTCATAATAATTCTGTAAAGCTTCCGCATAATTTCCTTCAGATTGAGCCGACATCCGTTACGGTCGTCATTCGGTTCAAAGAATCTCCGTTCCAGAACCGTACGTGAGATTTTCATCTCATACGGCTCCTCCTTTATGTGTATAATGATAAAAATACATAGAATCAAAAAAGATTGCAGTATTCTCATTATCAACTGAGCAGGGCTAGTGTGTTTACAAGAAATCTCTAGCCAACCTTCCTGTAAAAGAAAAGATCTTTTCTTAACATCAAGTATGTTGGTACTGGATAAAAAAAATGGTAACTCCAACAATTTCTTTGTCCTCAACGCCGCTTAATTTCCCGGAATTAGTCACTTCAACAGTCTTCGATGGTTATACGGGTATCCAAAATACGAACGAGATGGATGTTTGTTGTCCCAACCATTCTTGTTAGTCCCGATCCCGAAAAGAAAGGAAGGATATTTTTTTTTACAAAGTTTTCGTGTTGTTGATTCCTAAGCGTAGTGCTTCTTCCCCCAGGCCGCCTATTGGTACTAGTGGAGTAAGGTTGACCTAACCCCATAGGTATAGGTATAACCTTTCGCTTAATACTATAAACCTAAAATTGAAGCATATGAGGCTTTATTAATCGGGGATACACGACAGAAGGAATTAATCGTTTTATTTACAAACTTCACCTTCAGCAAGCGTAGGTTTTTTTTCTTTCTCTCCGAAGAATGTGTCTTTCTCCTAAGACTGAGATCGGTAAATAAAAAAAAAAGATAATCAAATCACACCATCTCTGTAATAAGTGAATGCCTCTTTTTCTCCTGAAGTTGTCGGAATTATTCGTAATAAGATATTGGCTACAATTGAAAAGGTCTTATCAATAAAATTTCCATTTATCCGAGATCTAGGCATAGGTAGCAATCCATTCTAAAATTTAATGATTTTATTTATCGCGTGGGAAAATAAAATAATCCCACAAACAAAGGAATTGTACAATACAGTACGAAATTACGTAAAAACAGACTCATTAATCAAATTTGTTTATCCTACGGCCTCGAAGGAGGTTTTTTTTGATAAAAACTTTTTCTTTCTATTTTGATAGTTCGAATTGATTTTATGCGTCTATCCAAAAAAATCAAATGGAATATGAATGACTCACTATTCACCCGGTTTCTGGGCCATAATCATTATGTAGGAGAGATGGCCGAGTGGTTCAAGGCGTAGCATTGGAACTGCTATGTAGGCTTTTTGTTTACCGAGGGTTCGAATCCCTCTCTTTCCGTTCCCGTTGATGATTTGGTATTTTTTGTCTTTTGAACTTATAGAGCTTCTTTTGTTTGTTTTCCTTGTTTGTTTGATTTTTTTTTTATTTACTATTTTATTTCCTAGTTAAAGATGTAAAATCCTAAAAATATTTAAAAATCCAGCACAAGCAAGGAAAACACAGAAAGCCAAAAATCTTTTTTTTTATTCTTCACGTCCTGGATTACGTCCCGGATCGTTAGATAGGAATCCGAAGATGAAAAGAGAAACAAAGAATATCACTACCGTGTAAACAAATAGTTTTAGAGTAAGCATTACAAAATCTCCAAGATAATTAAAAAAAAAAAACGACAGAGAGAGAGAATAGATTCTCTTATATTACACATTATGTTTATCTTTCTTTTGATACTAAGTTTCTAAGAAATGAAGTGATTTCGAGGAAATAGAAAAAAATTCGGAAATTTACTTGTAGTAAGAGTCGAGCCCTGTATTACTATTACCAAAAATTTGCTTTCATATCCACAATCTAGGTATTGATGGTGGACTCAAATCTAATACTAATAATAGGATTAGGATTTCTCAATGGAAAAAACGTAAGAATGAGATGGTCCAGATTTTTCTTGTCTATCAACAAATTTCAATATTTGAATCGAGGATTCACACTGTAAGACTTATCTGATCTTAGAAATTTTTAAAATGTTCGAATTTTTGTTTTCGAATAAATTCTGAATTTTTTTAGGACATTATTCAAATTAAAGATCTCATCGAAAACTTACAGCAGCTTGCCAAACAAAAGCTAAGAGAAAAAAGAGTACAGGTATTACTGGCATAATATCTACAATTGGATTCAAAAAAGCGTAGGCTTCAGGTAATTTCGCCAAGAAAAAACTACTTGGATAAAGGGCAGAGTGAATACAAATACAGACCAAACTAAAGATATTAAGCATAACAAATATTTTGTTCTTTAAGAAAATGAATTGTATTTTTGCTTTTTTTTTATTATTATTAGAATTTTGATTCTTATTGTATATGTATATATATGTAGAATTTTTTGTAGAATTTTTATTCTAATTTTTTTTATTCTAATTTATAAATAATTATTTAAAAATAATTATATATTCTAATTATATATATATTCTAAAAATTATATATATATATATAATTATATATAATAAAATATATTAAATAATTAAAAAATAATTAAAATAGTTAAAAATAATAAAAAAATAATAAAAATAATTAATTAATATTTATTATTATTTAATTTTGATTATTTAATTTTTGATTTAATTTTTGATTTAATTTTTGAATTGAATATTCAAAAATTAAATCAAAAATTAAATCAAAATATAATACTAATATTCATATTTATAATATATATATAATTATAATAATATTTCATTTATATTATTAATATAAATTTGGTTATTTATTTAATTTACGATTTATATTATCTATTAAATTTTATATTATCTATTAATTAGTATTAATATAAATAGTATTAATATAAATATTTATTATATTTATTTATTAATTATAGATCTTAATTAATATTACTAATTAATATTAATAATTTTTATTTTTAATTAGTAATATTAATAATATTAATAAATTAGTAATACTAAAAAAAATGAATCAAATAAGATCAGACTCCCCCAAATCCTTCTTTGATTTGAACTTATCCAGTTCAAAATCTTTTCATTCTGAAATCAAAAATAGAAGAAATCATACTTTCATACAATATCTTAATTGAATTCTATGTAATGATCAAGAATTTCAGTTTAATTTTATATCTATGCATATCCAAATCCTAGCAACAATTTATTTTATAGATATTAGATATTTTTGAACTGGAATTGACGAACAACCAATACCACTAATACTGTTTATTAGTGTCGAATCTAAAATGGGGCGTGGCCAAGCGGTAAGGCAACGGGTTTTGGTCCCGCTATTCGGAGGTTCGAATCCTTCCGTCCCAGAGCATATACATTCATGATGTATATCCTATTTGAATACAAATTTTATATCAGAATAAAGATTACCCTTTCTTTTTTTTTTTTTATTGTTTTTATTGTAATCACTGTGGATAATTGTATAATAAAAAAAAGATATTTATTATTATTATTATTTCATATTTATATTTATTTCTATTTTTTTTGAAGAAATTCATTTTTTATATTTTACAAACTATCAAAATAGAATAGAAAATCGATTCATACAATATCGAGTTAATTTGAATTTTTTTTTAGACTTCTTTACTTTAGAAATTGTCCATTCAGATAGAAGGAAAACCTAGAAGTAAAAAGTATAGATTATTATGTATCGATTGAATCAATGACTATTCACGATTTCATAATTGAATCAATTACATACCTGATCCAAACTAAAGGAATGTTATGGTAAAACTTCGTTTGAAACGATGTGGTAAAAAGCAACGTGCGACTTGAAAGACATGATTAGATTAGCTGTGGATTCTTACATCCGCTATTTTTTCTAGTATATAGAAATCGGGGTGCTCTTGGCTCGACATCGTTTGTTCTGTTCCACTAGAACTCGTTTTTGGGGGACGGGAGAGGGATTGATGCTGTAAATAGTACATGATGGAGCTCGAGTTGATTTATTTTTCAGGGGCAAGTATCTAAGGTTAGTGAAAATTAATAAGTTAGAACAACTTCGTAAGTATATTTTTGATAGAGAAATCGAAAGGATCCAATTCGAGCAAGGTTAAAAAAAAAGTCAAAACATTATCTAGTTTGTTGGAATTGGTAAAACTATTTCGATCAAAAGTGTATCTGCGGGAATCAACCTTCTATTTGTATGATTCTTTGAGAGAAAGAAATCAAAAAATGGTATGTTGCTGCCATTTTTTTTGAAACGATTAAAGATCCCCGAAGTAATGTCTAAACCCAATGATTCAAGGAAAAGCTAAAGGATCCCGGAACAAGTAAATACCATTTTCAAATTGTCTCAACAATTCTATTAGAATAACAATTCTCTTAGAATGAAGAAAAAAAAAATAGATTCTAAAGAAGACAGGCAAGAAAAGGGGTAGAGACCGCTCAATAAAGGAAATACCTAAGGTTTTTTTCCTTTGAGTTATTTGAGAGTTATCCAATTTGAGTTATGAGGTTGCGAATATGAGGAGTTCTTATTCTTTTTTTTTTTTCTTATTCTTTCTGAAAAAGAATAAGAAAAAAAAAATACTTAAATCATAGTCTAATTGATTTGATGATTTTATTGATCTATTTAACATCATAATTTTATACATAGACATAATTTTGAATTTTCTCGAGCCGTACGAGGAGAAAACTTCTTATACGTTTCTAGGGGGGTGTATTGTTCATCTATATCTATCCCAATGAGCCGTTTATCGAATTGTTGCAATTGATGTTCGATCCCGAAGAGAGGGAAGAGATCTTCGGAAAGTGGGTTTTTATGATCCAATAAAGAATCAAACCTATTTAAATATTCCTGTTATTCTATATTTCCTTGAAAAAGGCGCTCAACCTACAGGAACTGTTCAAGATATTTCAAAAAAGGCAGGTGTTTTTATGGAACTTTGCCCTAATCAACAAACGAAATTCAATTAATGAAATAAAAAAAAAAGGGGTGTGGATGACTTGTATATAGATTTATAGAACTTTTTTCTCTTTTATCCCCCCCTCCGTTCTCTTGTTCTAATCATACCTATTTTGTTATTTCTTATTGTTGACATAGAATGCTGTTTTCTATAGCCACAAAAATTTATTTTTATCGATCTTCAAAATAAAAATAAAATAAGAAAAATGGATAGAGATAGAAGATATAGGAAAAAGCAAATGAATAATGACTAAATGAAGTAATTGGGTCTATAAATACATTACCTCCAATGAGGTGATTTTTTTTTTAATTATTTAATAGAATTATATTCTAAATAATATTCTAAATAATATATTATTAGAAATATAATAATATATTATTATATTTCTAATAATATTAGAATATTATAGAATATTTTAAATAGAATATTTCTATTTTAAATAGAATATTTCTATGATATGTGATATGATTTTTCATCGAATGACTATTCATCTATTGTATTTTCATGTAAATAGAGGAAAAAAGGCTCTATGGAAAAATGGTGGTTCAATTCTATGTTGTTTAATAGGGAGTTAGAATACAGGTGTGGTTTAAGTAAATCAATGGATATTTTTGGTCCTATTGAAAATACCAGTGTAAGTGAAGACGAAATTTTAACTTATATGGATAAAAACATTCATAGTTGGAATGATAGTGACAATTCAAGTTACAGTAATGTTGATTATTTAGTCGGTGTCAGGAACATCCGGAATTTCCTATCTGATAAAACTTTTTTAGTTAGGGATAGTAAGAGTAAGAGTTATTCCATATATTTTGATATTGAAAATCAAATTTTCAAGATTGACAATGATCATTCTTTTCTAAGAGAACCAGAAAGTTTTTTTTATAGTTATAAGAATTCTAGCTATCTGAATAATGTCTCTAAGAGTGATGATGATCATTACATGTATAATACTAAATCTAGTTGGAATAATAACATTAATAGTTGCATTGAAAGTTATCTTCGTTCTCAAATCTGTATTGATAGTTACATTTTAGGGGATAGTGACAAATACAATGACAGTTACTTTTATAGTTACATTTGTGGTAAGGGCAGAAATAGTAGTGAAAGCGAGAGTTCTAGTATAATAACTAGCACGAATGATACAAATGATAGTGATTTAACTAGAAGAGAAAGTTCTAAGGATCTCGATGAAACTAAAAAATACAAGCATTTATGGATTGAATGCGAAAATTGTTATGGATTAAATTATAATAAAATTTTTAAATCAAAAATGAATATTTGTGAACACTGTGGATATCATTTGAAAATGAGCAGTTCGGATAGAATCGAAAGTTCGATTGATCCAGGTACTTGGAATCCTATGGATGAAGACATGGTCTCTCTGGATCCCATTGAATTTCATTCGGACGAGGAACCTTATAAAGATCGTATTGATTCTTATCAAAGAAAGACAGGATTAACTGAGGCTGTTCAAACAGGCACAGGTCAACTAAACGGTATTCCTGTAGCAATTGGGATTATGGATTTTCAGTTTATGGGGGGTAGTATGGGATCCGTAGTAGGTGAGAAAATCACCCGTTTGGTCGAATATGCTACCAATCAACTTTTACCTCTTATTCTAGTATGCGCGTCCGGAGGAGCACGTATGCAAGAAGGAAGTTTGAGCTTGATGCAAATGGCTAAAATATCTTCTGCTTTATATTATTATCAAAGAAGTAAAAAGTTATTCTATGTATCTATCCTTACATCTCCTACTACTGGTGGGGTGACAGCTAGTTTTGGCATGTTGGGGGATATCATTATTGCCGAACCCAATGCTTACATTGCATTTGCGGGTAAAAGAGTAGTTGAACAAACGTTGAATAAGACAGTACCCGAAGGTTCACAAGCGGCTGAATATTTATTCCATAAGGGCTTATTTGATTCAATCGTACCGCGTAATCCTTTAAAGGGGGTTCTGAGTGAGTTATTTCAGCTCCATGCTTTCTTTCCTTTGACTCAAAATGAAAAATCAAGAAGAGCCTAAAATGATTTTTAAATTCTTTTTTTTGTGCTGTGGCGAGTGAGTAGTTATTTATTAATTTCTTATTTTATTAATATTCTTTATTAATATTATTTAAAATTTTGTATTTTATTATTTATTTTTTATATTCTATACTCATTTATACTCATTATATATATATTCACTTAGCTATACTTAGTATAATTTTTCAAATATACTTAGTATAAGTATATATGAATTCTAGTGATTATAGACTATCTTTATAAGAATATAAGAATAATAAAAATATGAAATTACAAAAATTTGAGTATAACAATAAAAAACAAAAATAACAGGTACAATTATTAAACCGAGGTACCCATTCTATGATAAACTTACCCTCCATTTTTGTGTCTTTAGTGGGCCTAGTATTTCCGGCAATTGCAATGGCTTCTTTATTTCTTCATATTCAAAAAAACAAGATTTTTTAGATACGGGCAGTAGGGACAAATCTCATATATTTTTTTTAGCTCTGGAAGCAATTCGATGAATTACTCCTAAAGGTTTACATCAAAAGAGTGCTAGTTGATGAAAGTTACTTCGGAAACAAAGAAAAGTAAAGTCAAATTCATTTTCATTTGCTTGGGTTATTTATTCTCCCAATTCCAATAAAATAGAACTGGATCTAATATGAGTTGGCGATCAGAACGTATATGGATAGAACTTATAACGGGGTCTCGAAAAACAAGTAATTTCTGCTGGGCCTTTATCCTTTTTTTAGGTTCATTAGGGTTCTTATTGGTTGGAACTTCCAGTTATCTTGGTAGGAATTTTTTATCTTTATTTCCGTCTCAGCAAATTCCTTTTTTTCCACAAGGGATCGTGATGTTTTTCTATGGAATCGCGGGTCTCTTTATTAGTTCTTATTTGTGGTGTACAATTTCGTGGAATGTAGGTAGTGGTTATGATCGATTCGATAGAAAAGAGGGAATAGTGTGTATTTTTCGTTGGGGATTTCCTGGAAAAAATCGTCGTATTATTCTCCGATTCCTTATGAAAGATATTCAGTCCATCAGAATAGAAGTTAAAGAGGGTATTTATACTCGTCGTATCCTTTATATGGAAATCATAGGACAGGGGGCCATTCCCTTGACTCGTATTGACGAGAATTTGACTCCACGAGAAATTGAACAAAAAGCTGCAGAATTGGCCTATTTCTTGCGTGTACCAATTGAAGTATTTTGAAAAAAAAAATGAACTGAAAAATGAATGCTTTCTTAGGGAAAAGATATTCTTTTTTTTTGAAATCTTTTCTATTTTGATAGAAGGGGCGTTCTTTGGTTTCGAAATCCGACTAATATTCATTACGCGAAGTGCTCTTTCGTGTATTCATCAAAAGGGGTAATTGCTTCGAATCTTAGCAATTGATATCTTTTGAAACAAGATTTTTTTCTTCATTCGAATTGGCAGTGGATTCTTTCGCTTTCTTATTCTATTTCTGTATTCTTTCTAAATTCAAGGACTAACTTAACTCCCGAATTGCAAATCAAAAAAGCGGGAATAGATTATAGATTTATATATAGGCTCTATGACTTGTAATAGAACTTATGCTTGATAGAAATATTATTATCATATAGATAGAGTTGACGAATGAGGTGAAGCTGAGTTCATTAAAGACGAAAAATGGTAAAAAAGAAAGCATTCATTCCCCTTCTATATCTTACATCTATAGTCTTTTTGCCCTGGTGCATCTCTTTCACATTTAAGAAAAGTCTGGAATCTTGGGTTACTAATTGGTGGAATACTAGGCAATCCGAAATTTTCTTGAATATCATTCAAGAAAAGAATATTCTAAAAAAATTCATAGAATTCGAGGAACTCTTCCTCTTGGATGAAATGCTAAAGGAATACCCGGAAACACGTCTACAAAACCTTCGTACCGGAATCTACAAAGAAACCATCCAATTGATCAAAACGCACAACGAAGATCGTATCCATACGATTTTGCACTTCTCGACAAATATAATCTGTTTCGTTATTCTAAGTGGTTATTCTATTCTAGGTAATCAAGAACTTATTATTCTTAACTCTTGGGTTCAAGAATTCCTATATAACTTAAGTGACACAATAAAAGCTTTTTCTATTCTTTTATTAACTGATTTATGTATAGGATTCCATTCGACCCATGGTTGGGAACTAATGATTGGTTCTGTCTATAAAGATTTTGGATTTGCTCAGAATGATCAAATTATATCTGGTCTTGTTTCCACTTTTCCAGTCATTTTAGATACAATTTTTAAATATTGGATTTTCCGTTATTTAAATCGCGTATCTCCGTCACTTGTAGTGATTTATCATTCAATGAATGACTGAAAAAAAAAAACGATCCACTGATCCAATTATAAAGTTTGTTATTTTGTACAAAAGCTAAACATTCAAAAATTGACTTATTCTTTTCTTTCTACCCACCCAAGGGATTCTTCCTATATTCCAGGAAAACTATTTCAGTAAATAGCAGAATCATGGATAGGGAACTATGCCAGTGACCTACCTAATTTTATTGTAGAAATTTGAGGATCAATGATTGGACCATGCAAACTAGAAATGCCTTTTCTTGGATAAAGGAAGAGATTACTCGATCCATTTCCGTATCGCTCATGATATATATAATAACTCGAGCACCCATTTCAAATGCATATCCCATTTTTGCACAGCAGGGTTATGAAAATCCGCGAGAAGCAACTGGCCGTATTGTATGTGCCAATTGCCATTTAGCTAATAAGCCCGTGGATATTGAGGTTCCACAAACGGTACTTCCTGATACTGTATTTGAAGCAGTTGTTCGAATTCCTTATGATATGCAAGTAAAACAAGTTCTTGCTAATGGTAAAAAGGGGGCTTTGAATGTGGGGGCTGTTCTTATTCTACCGGAGGGTTTTGAATTGGCCCCCCCCGATCGTATTTCGCCTGAGATTAAAGAAAAGATAGGTAATCTGCCTTTTCAAAGCTATCGTCCCGCAAAAAAAAATATTCTTGTGGTAGGCCCTGTTCCTGGTCAGAAATATAGTGAAATAACCTTTCCTATTCTTTCCCCAGATCCCGCTACTAAGAGAGATGTT